TAAGCTATCTAAGCTTAAAATTGGATTAGAACTAGTAGTGCAAGTAGTATGAGCATGATGAAAAAATTAAAAGTCTTAATCTGTAGTGTTTGGTTTGCCGATGAAATAGATCTGGCAATGAAAGTAGCTCCTTGCCCTCCTATAATTTCCAATCAGCCTATATCTACTGATTTTATTATATTAGTTCCTAATATTATAGAGAATTTAGTAGCTGGTTGAGCCGAAATAGGAGCTAGGAATCATATAGTTGAAAAAAAGAATTTTGTTTTATTCACTTTTATCAGGTTATGGTCTCTGTCTCACATAATAAAAGCTGTAAATACGCCTAGTATAATTACGGTCATAGTTAATATTTTTAGGTGAAATGGTAGAACAAACGGGAATGGGTTAAAGGAGAGGAAAATGTTTTGAAAATAGAATCCCGCTGAAATAGCGGCCAATGTGAGAATAGTAGTAGCTCAGTTTACATACGGATCTATTTCTTGCTTTTGGTGAAACGAGGAGTTTTTTATTCTTCTTCATAGTGAACAAAAAGATAAGCGAAAAGAATAAGCAGCAGTTATGCCAGTAGCTAAAAAGATTAATAAAATCATTAATAGCCTAGTTGGGCTATTAAGAGAGAATTCCAAAATTAGGTCCTTAGAATAAAAGCCTCTTAAGAACGGAGCACCACAGAGCGCAAGATTTGCTACATTTATACATCCGACAGTTAGTGGGGCCTGGGAAAAAAGGAGGCCTATGTGCCGAATATCTTGAGTATTAGACCTATTATGGATAATTATTCCAGCGCACAGGAACAGTAACGCTTTAAAAAGTGCGTGAGTGTATAAGTGAAATAAGGCAAGATATGGCATTCCTATTCCGAGTCTTATTATTATTACACCTAGTTGACTAAGGGTAGAAAGAGCAATAACTTTTTTTAAATCATTCTCATAGTTTGCTCCGATTCCTGCCATAAGAAGTGTTAAAACAGAAATAAATAGGAGAACTGGTTTAAATCCCCTAATTGAGTCTAAGAAAGGAAAAAAACGAATAACCAAGAAAACTCCGGCAGTAACTAAAGTTGAAGAGTGTACGAGAGCTGAAACGGGAGTGGGGGCTGCTATAGCCGCAGGAAGTCAGCTAGAGAAGGGGATCTGTGCTCTTTTAGTTATAGCGGCCAAGACAATTGTGATTGCTACTCAGGTTCTAAGGTAAAAATCTCAAATTGAAATAATCATTCAGTGGCCCTGTAAAACTAGCAACCCAATAGAAACTAAAATTATTACATCTCCAACTCGATTGGCTAGTACAGTAAGTATGCCGGCCCCAAGAGATTTTATGTTTTGGTAATAGATTACGAGTACAAAGGAAACAATGCCTAGTCCATCTCACCCGAGAAGAAGTGCAGGGAGTCTTGGAATAAAGACCAAAAGATTTATTGATAGGACAAAAAGTATTACCAGTAAGGTAAACCGCTTTAGAAATGGGTCATGAGATATGTAACTTGAGGAAAATAGCATAACACAGCCTGAAATTAGACAAACCACATTTCTAAATCTAAGTCTAATAGGGTCTAAAATAAAGATAAAGGTTATTATACAGGATCTGATTTGAACAATTCTTCATTCTATAATAATCACACTTTCCTGGAAAATAAACATTATCGTGATTGGCAGCAAAATAATTCTGTACCTAAGTAAAAAAAGTGAGCTAATAGAGGAAGACTTTAATTTTGTAAACATGGTCAAGTGAAAGTAATGTTTCTTCTTCAAATCCACAGGCTGACGTTTTTTATAAACTAACTTGACTTTATATTTAAATTTATGTTCATATAAAGATTAATTCTCTTTTTAAGATTAAAAGGTTTCCTGGAATTCAGTGAAGGAGTAGAAGTAGAAATCCTGTAGATTTAAATTGATTAAAAGGTTTAATGAACTTTGGACTTCCCCCGTGTTGGACAGAAGTGAAAAGATATATTCTATATAAGGCTGCTAAAAATCTTATCAACCCTAAAGGAATGAAGTAATAGCTTGATCTAAATAAGACAGACGGGAAAATTAAGATTTCTCCGAGTAAATTAATACTTGGGGGAGCTGCTATATTTATAATACAAAAGAAAAATCATCATATTGTTAGTGTAGGTAAGAGTATAAGTATTCCTTTTCTTAAGAAAAGTCTTCGGGTGTGGGATTTTTCGTATGTATAATTTGCTAAAGCAAAAAGGGCAGAGGAGCAAAAACCATGAGAAATCATAAGAACTAGTGCCCCTGCTCAACCTCATGAAGAGTTGGAGAAGGCTCCAGCAAGTATTAAGGACATATGTCCAATTGAGGAGTATGCAATTAAAGATTTTAAGTCAATTTGACGGAAGCAAATGATTCTTGTCAGCATTCCACCCCAAATTGCAAGTGAGAGAATAATAAACAGGTTTTCTAGGCAAAAAAAATTTAAATATTGATAAAACCGCAAAACACCATACCCCCCTAATTTCAATAAGATTGCGGCAAGAACCATTGATCCTGCAACTGGGGCTTCTACATGTGCTTTAGGAAGCCAAAGGTGGACTGTAAATATCGGGAGCTTTACTAAAAAAGCAGTAAAAACTAGCAAAACTAAAAGATTTCAGCTTCATGTATTCCTTGAGGAAATAATTGAAATTCGTAATATGTTGTTTAAAAGTATTTTTCTTGAAAGAAGCTCTTGAGATGCTCACAAAATAGTTAGAAGTAAAGGAAGAGATGCTGCTACTGTATAAATCATTATATATATACCGGCTTGTAGTCGTTCGGGCTGATACCCTCATCCCAGAATCAGCAATAAAGTTGGAATTAAAGAAGCCTCAAACACGAAATAGAATAATAAACTTCTTGATACTATAAAAGTGACTACTAAGATAAAATTTAATGAAAGCAAGAAAATAGAAAAAAGGTTGTAATTATTGTTATTAATCTTTACTCTTTGTTGCCTAGCTAGTATTATTATAAGGGAGATCCACAGAGTAAGAGAAACTAAAATTGTAGATAGAGAGTCATATGCTATTATTAAATTAAGACTTTCATGAGAAAAGAAAGGGGTGAATAGGTGGAGTAGAGAAATCAGACTCCCTAAGGCAAGAGATCACATTTTAATATACCATGACGAACGACTTAATAGTAATAAAAAAGAAAGACTTATAATGGCTAGCCCTAGCAGTTGTAAGTAGAAAACCTAGAAACGTAGTCATTTCCTTCTCTTCGGATAATAGCTACCAGGATAGCTAGGCCTAAACTAGCTTCACAAGCTCCTATAGTGATTAGAATGAGAGAAGTTTGTCCTCTTAATATTACATTGTTTGACGCAGAGAATGTTATAATGAATAAGTTTATGGTAATGGCTTCTAAGCTTAAAAGAATTCTCAAAAGATGTTTATATTGCAAAGAAAGAGTAAGAAATCTTATTAAAATTCCAAATGTTCTCAATAAACCTAAATAAAATGTTCTCATGTCATACAGGCAATAATAGCTAAAGTAAGAGCATTGGTCTTGTAAGCCAAAGGTAAGTTTTAAATACTTTTATTGCTTAAGTTACCAAGTGAATTGAACACTTAAAGTTTGTTTTCAAGACAAACTGTCCCCAGGAAGCAACTAACAAGTCTTAGTAGTCTAAAATATTATCCCATATTTTTTGAGTTAATGGGTTAATAATGAAATATATAAAATATAAGGCAGTAAAAACCTGTCCAATCTGCTCGTAAGGGGTTTCTACTGGACACCTTCCAATTCAGGTTAATACAAAGAAAATCCCGATATACGATCAGAATAAAATTTGATTTAATGGGTAAAATGCAGTAGATCGAAATTTTCTTTGATGTGTAAAAGGAAGAATGAACAGGATAGCGACAGAGCCTGCTAGACCTAACACTCCTCCTAATTTGTTAGGAATTGACCGTAAAATTGCATATGCAAAAAGAAAATACCATTCTGGTTGAATGTGTACCGGAGTTACTAGCGGATTTGCAGGAATAAAATTTTCAGGGTCTGTAAGAAGTTGTGGAGAAAACAGAGCTAGTATAGTAAGTAAAAACATAACTACTAAAAATCCTACTAAATCTTTAAAAGTGTAATAAGAATGGAAAGGGACTTTTTCGCCATCTCTGTTTAAGCCTAATGGGTTGTTAGACCCTGTCTCGTGTAAGAATAGTATATGCAGAATTCCTAGGCCTGCAATGGCGAATGGAAGCAAAAAATGGAGAGCGAAGAATCGTGTGAGAGTAGCGTTGTCTACTGCGAAGCCTCCTCACACCCATTCTACCAGTATCTTTCCGACATAAGGAATAGCCGAAAGTAAGTTAGTAATCACTGTAGCACCTCAAAAGGATATCTGCCCTCAGGGTAGCACATATCCTAAAAAAGCTGTTGCCATGATTAAAAATAAAAGGATAACACCTACATTTCAAGTATGAAGATACAGATACGAACCATAGTAGATTCCACGAGCAATATGGAAGTAAAGACAAATAAAGAACCAAGATGCTCCATTGGCATGTAAGGCCCGTAAAAGCCAGCCATAAGTAACATCACGACTAATATGGACTACGGAGCTAAAGGCCAAATCTACGTGTGCTGTGTAATGTATAGCAAGAAATAACCCAGTAACGATCTGCATTACTAAACACAACCCTAACAAAGAACCAAAATTTCATCAAACTGAGAGATTGGATGGAGCAGGGAGGTCTACAAAAGCTCCATTAACAACTTTTAAAACTGGATGGATTTTTCGAATAGGACTTCGCATGAGTAACTTTATTCTTTGAAAGGACGTAAAGAGGCATGTGTATAGTAACAAATTTTTACAACCACAATTAAGTTAATTAGTAAGATAATAGCTAGGCCAATAAGAATAGAAATTATCTGCGGAGAAACCATTTCAGCTCCATAAGTTTTTAAGAAACTAAACTTGCTAACGTCATTAACATACCCTAGAAGAGGGAGATCGGTGATATTGAAAAGATAGAGAAGAAATAAAAAAATAACAAAGGAGAAAATAAAAAAGATCAAGGGAGCCCCCCTCCCAAATAAGACATTTGGAGACAGGGCAGCTACGTAAGCGAACATAACGAGAAGTCCTCCCACATAAATTAAGAATAAGATATAGCCATACCAAGGTGACAAAGTAATAGATCTAATAACACATATAAAAAGTGTAGAAAGTATTACGACTAAGCCTAGCCTCAAAGGCTGAGATATGAAGGGAAGAAGGAGAAAACTAGAAAAAGCTATTCTAAAAATAATTAGAGAAGTCATTTCGAAATGTAGGACTGACACCTAATCTTTAGCTTCCAATGCTAATATTCTAGTTAAACTACAATTTCGAAGCGAATTAGTAATAGATGCATGAAGCTAATATAGCAATTAAAAGCAAACACGACAGAGAAGCAGGAAGAAACCCTTTTCAGGTTAGCCCTATTAAAAGATCATAGCGGAAGCGGGGATAGCTTCCCCGAACTCAAATAAAAACAAATGCAAAGAATAGCACTTTTAATATAAAAATGATGTCTCTGTTTATTAAAAAAAGAGAACTTCCTCCAAAGAATAAAAGTGAAGTAAAAAGACTTATAACTAAAATATTAGCATATTCAGCTAGAAAAATAAGAGCGAAGCCAGCGGAACCATATTCAATATTAAACCCGGAAACTAGTTCAGATTCTCCTTCGGCAAAATCAAATGGCGCTCGATTAGTCTCAGCAACACAAGTAACAAATCAAACTAAAGAAACAGGGATTATAAGAAATCTCAATCACATTAGTTCTTGTGATTCTTTTACTTCAATAAATCTAAAGGTGCCAACTAAAAATAAAGGAAATAACAGAATTAAAGCTATCCTAATTTCATACGAAATTGTTTGCGCAATTGCTCGCAATCTTCCTAATAAGGCGTATTTAGAGTTGCTTGCTCATCCAGCTAATAAGGTACCATAGACATTTATACCTGAGACACAGAGAAAAAATAAGATTCCTCATTTAAAATAACCTAAAGAATAAAGGCTAGGGTAAAGCTGTCAAAGTAATAAAGCTAAAATAAAGCTAAAAATTGGGGCTACAAAATAAGGAGAATAGTTAGCTATAGTTGGTTTTGCAATTTCCTTGGTCAAAAGCTTAGCCGCATCTGCAATGGGCTGAGGAAGCCCCATAATACCAACCTTATTAGGCCCCTTCCGTAGCTGAATATACCTTAATCCTTTACGTTCTAAAAGAGTAAAAAAAGCGACAGCCAATAAAACGCAGATGTATGTACATAGACACGAAATAATAGAAATATACATTATAAAGAAAAGAACATTAATCTTTATATTTAGGGCTTAAACCTAATGCACTTCTTCTGCCATCTTTATTTTTAGTTATCAAATAAAGGAGTTCCGCCTATGTCTATTGATCCTAAGTCAATTGCATTAATCTTTGCTAATTTGATTCTACTAAAAATTCAATAAGTCTTTATATTTAGTCTATTAGTAACAAAGATATTGTAGTAACTTGGTCCTTTCGTACTAAAGTTATTTTAATAATTGAAGATAGAAACTGACCTGGCTTACGCCGGTCTGAACTCAGATCACGTAGAATTTTAATGGTCGAACAGACCAACCATTGAAGACGGCTGCATCTTCTGGGTATTCTGGTCCAACATCGAGGTCACAAACCCCTCTTTCAATAAGAACTCTCAAGAAGGATTATGCTGTTATCCCTACGGTAACTAATTCCTTTAATCAAATTTATTGGATCAATACCTGTCAGTAGTTTTATTTATAAAGGAAGCTTTATTTGTTCCTCAGTCGCCCCAACTAAAATTTTCAGTAGCTTAATTTTTTTATAAATATGTTATTAATCCATTGAATTATTTAAAGCTCGATAGGGTCTTCTTGTCTTTCAATTTAATATAGGCTTCTTCACCTATTGATAAAATTATATTTAGTTGCAAAGAGACAGCTTAATTCTCGTCAAACCATTCATACTAGCCTTCAATTATAAGGCAAATGATTATGCTACCTTTGCACGGTCAGAGTACCGCGGCTGTTAAAACAATTCACCGAGCAGGTCCGACTCCTAATAAGGATAGGCGAGGAGCCATGTTTTTGATAAACAGGCGGAATAAGCTTTGCCGAGTTCCTTTTAACAATTTATAAATTAAATATTCTTTTTAGTTTATTTTTTTAATATAATAAAAAAAACTATAATTAATACTCATTCTAGCATACGCTTAACTTTGAATTAGATTTTAAAGATTCTTCCTCTTTTTAAAAGCAAATTCATCCTATATAGTTTACAAAGCAATGAAATTATAACAAAATCATGTATCATGGCCATTTTCAAGCCTAAATTTAACCAAAGTATATGGGAATACAGAAATAATTCATATCTTTGAGCTTATCCTCAAAGACCTGACTGAACTCTCAATACTATAGAAATATAAAGATATAGTATTAACAAGACCGCAGTACTTATATACTTTTAGAGGAAAACTAGCTATCACCTAATACGGATAAAATATCATTTCTATTTTTAGCTCTAAAAAAATTTTTGCCACAATTACTTCATATACATCTAATAATGTTGGCTAAAAATAGCTCATTAGGTTTCGAGAGATTTTATATAAAAAGAAATCTAGCTAAACCATGATGCAAAAGGTACAGAGTTTTATTCCTTATATATTCTAATTTCTTTTTTCCTTCTCAGTACTTGTTTTTTAAAAAATAATTTTCTTTCTCCTTTACTAGTTATTTAAATGTTTTTAGTATATAAGGATTTTATTGAGTTATATTCTATTTAAAAACAACTTATAACTTAAGTATATTTTCAGTGTAAATGAAATGTATTATAATTATACTATGTCTCTAGTTTAGGGGCAACTTCCATTACCTCTGCTATGTTACGACTTATCTCGTTTTTCAACGAGAGCGACGGGCGATGTGTGCACGTTTCAGAGCTTAATTCAATATATTTATATATTCTATTTTACTTTTAAGTCCTCCTTCATAGTTCAATTTCAAGTTACTGTTCCGTATTTATGTTTCTAATAATTGTAACCCATCCTCTCCTCTATATTGACTGCACCTTGATCTGACGTAAGAACTTATTGTAGTGGTCCATTTGCTAACTTCTTTTTTCTAAAAAGTTACCTGACGACGACGGTATACAAACTGAAAGCAAATAAAGGTCAGGTATTTCGTGGATTGTCGATTATGAGACAGGTTCCCCTAAAAAGTCTAAAACACCGCCAAGCTCTTTGAGTTTTAAATGTCCGTATTTTTCGTAGTACTCTGGTAAACTTTTGTTCTTTTACTTCCTTGAATAATGGGGTATCTAATCCCAGTTTCCCTCAAGGCTGTCATAGCTTCAGCCCATTAGCTATAATAAAGTTTCTTGGGTATTTACGAATTTTACTTCTAAATAACAATTAAATAAGCCCATTAAAATTGCCTAACTATCTTTTAACCGATATAATGCATAACTCAACCTTCTTGGTTTAACCGCGGATGCTGGCACCAAGTTGACCAGGTTTTATGAACTAAATTAATACAGACTTGCGTCTTTTTATTAATCTTCAGCACTGGTGTTAGCGGGACATATCAAAGTATCATTTAAGGCTATAATACTAAAGGGAAAAAACATCTTTTATTTTTTTAACTGGTAAGTATCTTTTCCTTCCCTCGCCTATTTCTACAAAAACCATGTGTATTTTTTAGTTCTTTATTATGCTATAAGTCAGAGCCAAGCTTATGCTTATATGTATTCAAGTTATTACCTGAAGACTTTTATGAACCAAAAAATATAGTTCTCATACTATAAATGGACTAAGAGTTTCTATGGTGTACTTTGCACGTTAGATTTTCATTCTAAAAGAATAAATTAATTTATTAGAAATATCTTCTGAGTATGGTTTAGTACGTCCGCCTTCCAAGCAGAAAGATTAAAGAAAATTTAAAGAAGATATAAATTCAGTAGTTACAAAGCGGTGTTAGGGCACAAAGAATTTTGATTTCTTAGGAGAGGATCATAGCCTCCTGGTAAGGTTTTAAGTTACTAAAACTATAAGCCTTCAAAGCTTAAAACAAAAAGATATTTTTAAACCTTGCGCACTATAGTTTATACAAAACATTGACCTGCAAAATCAAGAAAGGAGATAATCCTGGTGTGTTTGTTTGATGGCTGAGCATGAAAGCGGTAGACTGTAGATCTACTAACGGAGTTAATTCTTCTCAACAAAATGTAAAATAAGCTAAACAGAAGCTGTTGGGTTCATACCCCAAAAATGAACTATCAGTTCTTTTACAATCCATTATAGCTTTATGATAAAGTTTAACTTACCTATATATTAATGGGGATGCTCATCAGAATAAAGGGTGATCAATAAGCAGAAAATATAAGCTTGAATTAAGCTAATTCCAAACTCGAAGATAGTATAAAAAACTTGAATTAACAAAAGTAGAGCCATAGAAAAAATAGATGAAAGGAAAAAACTAGCTGTTAGGTAATTCCCAATTAAAGTAAGAACAATATGTCCTGCTCTTATATTAGCTGTTAATCGCACAGATAAGGTAATAGGACGAACTAAAATTCTCACTGTTTCAATAATAACTAAAAAAGGATTTAATGGGGCTGGGGCTCCTATTGGAAGTAGGCCTGCAATAACAGATCTCGGATTAAAAAATACAGCGGAAATAATCAAAGATAATCATAAAGGCATGCCGAGAGACAGAGAAACGGCTAAATGACTAGTTACCCTAAAAACATATGGAATCAGGCCACTTAGATTTATAATAATTAAGAAAAGAAACAACCCAGTAATAAGGTTGACAAATCCTCCTATATTTACCCCAAACGACCGAAAAACCTGAGATGATCCAGTTTCTTTGAATGTTCATACAATCCTTAGTCATCGAGGAGATATAACCCAATACAAAGAGCTAAATAAAACAACTGTAACAAAGGAGAACAATCATATTAAAATATACAAAGACATAAAGACCTGATTGCTGTCATCAAAAGAAGAAAAAATATCCACAAGCATTCTTATTTATCAATTTCACTTATTTTCTCGAGAAAATTTGGAAGAAGAGGCTCTTCCTTTAAAAAAAACACTTCTATTTCACCAAAGTAAGATAGAGACAGATAGTACCGCAGACCAGAATAAGACAAACAATAAAATTCAATTCAAGGGGGATAACTGTGGCATACAAAAAGTACTAAATCTAATTAGTAACATAAGACTGACAATCTTATATTATATTTTAACTAACTTTTTACTCAGACACACTTACAACCCATTCTATAAAATTTTTTAGTGGAATGGCTTCCACAACAATAGGTATAAAGGAGTGATTAGCCCCACAAATTTCAGAACATTGTCCATAAAATACTCCAGGATATTTAATAAAAAAGCCTAATTGATTAAGCCGCCCGGGAACCGCATCCACTTTAACTCCTAAAGAAGGGACTGTTCAGGAATGAATTACATCTGCAGAGGTAACTAAGACTCGAATATCAGTTTGAGTAGGCAAGACCATTCGGTGGTCAACCTCTAGAAGACGAAAATCTCCAGGTTCTAGCTCATTAGTTGGAACTATATAGGAGTCAAACTCAATACTAGGAAAATCTGAGTATTCATAGCTTCAGTATCATTGGTGACCGATGGTTTTTACACTTAGCCTACAATTTCCCACTTCATCTAACAAGTATAACAAACGAAGAGAAGGTAAGGCTAAGAACACTAAAATAACAGCGGGAATAATAGTTCAAATTGTTTCAATTTCTTGCCCTTCTACTAGCGAGCGACAAGTGTAATTATTTAGCATTAAAGATAGAGCGGCATAGCCCACTAAACTAATAATTATGACTAAAATCATTATAGCATGATCATGGAAAAAAATTAATTCTTCCATTAAAGGAGCAGCAGCATCTTGAAATCCTAATTGTCCCCATAGACTCATATCTTATTAGAATTAGAACATAATATTTACGCAACTAATGCACCAGTTTCAGGGGCATTGTGGAAATCAGCCGGTAAAATGTTATCCCATTCTAAAGCAGTGCTTAAGTGTGTTCTTCATACAACACTTCGCTGAGAAACTAAGGCCTCCCAAACAATAACTATAAAATAAAGTACAGCTACAAAAGAAATTATTGATCCAATTGAAGAAATAACATTTCACTTTGTATAACAGTCAGGATAATCAGAGTATCGACGAGGCATGCCGCTTAATCCCAGAAAATGTTGAGGGAAAAAAGTCACATTTACTCCAATAAATATAATATAAAAATGGGCTTTTGTTCACCGAGAATGTAAAGTTACTCCGCTCAATAAAGGAAACCAATAGTTAAATGCTCCAAAAAGAGCAAATACAGCTCCTATGGAAAGAACATAATGGAAGTGTGCTACAACATAATAAGTGTCATGCAACATAATATCTAAAGAGGAATTAGATAAAACAATTCCTGTTAGACCACCAACAGTAAATAGGAAAATAAACCCTAAAGCTCATAATATTGGAGTCTCGTACTTGATCTTAGCTCCATGAATCGTAGCTAACCATCTAAATACTTTAATTCCAGTGGGAACCGCAATAATTATTGTAGCAGCAGTAAAATAGGCTCGTGTATCTACATCTATTCCTACCGTAAACATATGATGAGCTCATACAATAAATCCTAGAACCCCAATGGCTAATATAGCATAAATTATCCCTAAGGTACCAAAAGTTTCTTTCTTAGCAGAATAATGTCTCACAATATGAGAAATTATACCAAACCCAGGAAGAATTAGAATATAAACTTCGGGATGGCCAAAAAATCAAAATAGATGCTGATACAAAATAGGGTCTCCCCCTCCTGCTGGGTCGAAAAAGGCTGTATTAAAATTACGATCTGTTAATAATATTGTAATAGCTCCAGCTAATACAGGGAGAGATAAAAGAAGTAAAATTGCCGTAATTTTCACAGATCAAACAAATAAAGGTAACCGCTCAAATTGTATACCACGTCACCGCATGTTAATGATTGTAGTAATGAAATTAACTGCACCTAAAATAGAGGACACACCTGCTAGATGTAAAGAAAAAATTGCTAGATCTACAGAACCTCCGGCATGCGCCAGATTTCCAGCTAGGGGAGGGTAAACAGTTCATCCAGTTCCAACCCCTCTTTCAACAGCTGCGGAAGAAAGTAACAAAAGAAGAGCAGGAGGAAGCAATCAGAAACTTATATTATTCAGTCGAGGAAAGGCCATATCTGGTGCTCCTAATATTAATGGCACTAATCAGTTACCAAATCCTCCAATTATCATAGGCATAACTAAGAAAAAAATTATAACAAAAGCATGTGCTGTAACAATCACATTGTATAGCTGATCGTCTCCTAGTAAAGCACCTGGCTGCCCAAGCTCAGCTCGGATAAGAAGCCTGAGAGCGGTACCAACCAACCCTGACCATATTCCAAATAAAATGTATAATGTCCCAATATCTTTATGGTTTGTAGAAAATAATCAACGCAT